AGATAGAATCCATTTTTTTAGCACTTAACCGCCTTTATGTTAGGGATTTCGTTGTTCAGATTCGCAGAGAAGAGAAATATTTGTACTTTACTGATTTTTGAGTAGAATACGATTTGAAGTGTATAAGAAGGGTTGCATTTATTAAACACGTATGCAGATCGCTATAATATCCGACTTCTCTTTTATTGCTGGTTCTATTCGGGACAGCCCGGGTTGTGCTCTATCAAAAGAGAATTTCTATTCAATGCAAAAGTGAAGTAGGATAATTGTATGATAATTCCCTATCAACAACATATCTAAATAATAGATATCTGTGTAACAATTTATGTTCTGGGGTTTACATATACTCATATGTTTTGTTATAATTGCAATTGAGAAGGATTTTTTGATTGAAAAAATCAATACTGATTAGTTCTGTTTCAATTTGTATTTTCTTATGTCATTAGGAAAACAAAATTTGAGATTTAAATCCCAGAATCGTTAATGAATTCGAAGTAAGCAGTCAATAGTTAATGGTTCCAATTTGTCGGCTGAAAATACCCATTTGATTTCTCAATAGAAAAGTGAGAGAATGTTTTTAGCATTGTGTAGTTTCAGATACTATACAATCAATCGAAGGGATGGATCCAATCCAATCAAAAAGGAGTCTTTCTTTTAGGACAAGGATTAAGGAAAACAGGAGTCAAAATGCAAGTACAATAAAAATTCAGTAATCCGGGAAAATTTTCATCTATTTTGTATCATTTTGGCGGCATGGCCGAGTGGTAAGGCGGGGGACTGCAAATCCCTTTTCCCCAGTTCAAATCCGGGTGTCGCCTGATCAACAAAAAACTCGAAATCTCTTCTGTTTTGCTGATATAACTCGTAGAATTCTTCCCCGGTAGAAGCCGAGGAAACCGACTGTTGATACTTTGTTTGATTCTAAGCATGTAGTCTGAAGGTTTTCTAAAAGATTGTGAATCCTCGTTCGCATCTAGGATTCAAGGAAATATTCTAATCTACTGGTAGAGGGGTTTTCAAGACTTCACGATTCCCTTCTATTACTAAGGGAGTGTCTAATGACTGGATCTTGAATCAAATTGTAGAGCCTGATAGGAAATTCAATTAATAGTTTTGGAAAGGGGCGGAAGTTGCTTTATATACGACGGACTCGCGCGAATCTCTGAGTGCTCAGGTATCCATATTAGATTGGATGGATAATTGACTTTTATAGAAAAAGGGTCAAAAAGAAAGAATTTCTTTTCGGCAACCCCTAGTCAAGCCCCCTCTTTCAGAGCGATAATCGGGAAAGGGGGTACGGATTAGATCAAATGGGGAAATAGAGGTTTGTAATAGATAGTGATTTCTCTTTTTTAGTGATTTCTCCCCTTCTGTTTTTACTTACGAAGGTCACCAAAACAAAAAAAGAATAGGGCTTATTATTCTTATTCCTACATGTTCCCATTCCCTTAGGATGTTACTACGTATTTTGCTTGTGTTTAATCTTTCCCGATTCGAAATCATAATCGATTTATTGGATTGGTTTCTCAATAGTGTTAGGTCAGAATCCCTTTTTGACTCTGCGCCATTGATTCCACTATTATTAGTGAAGAATAATGGAATAATTCCTTCGTATTTATAGAGATAGGAGACATAATTCACATGGATATAGTAAGTCTCGCTTGGGCTGCTTTAATGGTAGTCTTTACATTTTCCCTTTCACTCGTAGTGTGGGGAAGAAGTGGGCTCTAGAAGTACTACTAATTGAGTTGAGGAATCAAACCGTATCAATTGTTTTATAGATCGTTCTGCAACGCGTTTTGAACTATTAAAAAGAATCTGCATTTCGAATCCCATTGGACTCCAATGGAGTAATCTAGGATATGAATCATACTCTTTCAATCAAAGAGATATTTCAGCGATTCCCGTCTTTGTATTTCGAAAAGAAAGGGATTCAGACAATTGGAAATTGATTCCAACCTAAAATTTTTCCGAAATTTTCTATTTCAATCAATGGAATGGGCTCTTACTATCTTTATAGATGGATACTGAGGAAGACCGGACCTTTTTTGTTTGATTTCTTTCCCTCTTTACTCTTCAAAGAAGAAGTCGTTTTGTTAAGTGTATACGCACCACACTTTCTATGAGAAATGATAGAGAGATAGTGGTTGTCTAACGAAAGACTATGCAATAATAAGATCTTGCCTCGGGCGAGTCACATATTGGACATTTACCGCCTGGTTTCTAATTTTAGAAAGTCGATTTATGCTTTATCGACTTATTTCATATCCTGGTTCGGGCCTTAAATAAAAATCGGTGAGGTTTACTCTTCCTTATTAGTAACAGGAAAGGAATTAGAATCCTAAGAGAAGAATTATTTCCGATTGATCGGAACAAATAGATGTAGCAAATTGGGTGTTATGTCAATTCCATACAATATATGGAATTCATATACACATATATGAAGAGAATATTGTAGATTGATCTATAGAAACTTAAGCTTTTATCTTTATTCTAGATTACAACTTTATAGACTAAGTTTATAGACTAAGAGATAGATAGTATGAAATAGATGAATCTTTCTTTCTACCATACTATCTATCTCTTAGAATACTGCCGATTATAGTCCGCTCATTTCATTTAAGTTAAGACGTGAAATTGGAATACTTTTCATTGGACTTCGTCCATTTTTGATAAGAACTCAGAAGGAAAGTTTCATTCAAATTCATTTGAAAATTCATTTGAATTAATTATTTTGACTGACTGTTTTTACGTAAATGATAAGTAGAAAAGCGGTAGGAACTAGAATGAATAGTGCAGTAGCAATAAATGCAAGAATATTTACTTCCATAATCTCATCGGTTTTTTTACTTCGCAATAACTCGGGATTTAATCCCCTAGAGATGATAAATCTTTCGTCTGTAAATTCAATGAATGAATTACCTCTCGATGATCTTGAATCGGATCAATATCATGAATAACAATATCTGATCTATCAAATCAATTCGTCGTCGAGACTTGAATAGTATAACATAGGAAGTTCTTTTATCCATACCGAATCCAAATTTGGATTCCTGACCTAATCAATCCACAATTCCTTTCTTTATCATCCATCATCTGATGAAGGATCATCAGATTGCCTTTCCACTTCGAGTAATCACATAGTTACAAACCTAAAAAACAAGAAAAGCGAAATGAAAAAAAAAGAGTTAAGTTTGAAACTCCTTTTTTTACTGTGATTTTTTGGAAGATAAAGAGGTTTGATAAAGATGAGGCCGGTATAAAAGATCTAATATTCATCAAATTCACTATTTTAGGGTTTGGGATTTCTTCGATGGGCCCTTCAAATTAAAACAAAATGGAAAAATAGGAAAGAAAAGACTCCTTTTTGCTTTGGGAATGAAAGTATGCCCCCCGACACCCTTTACTAGTTAGTTCATAGAAAGGGAAAAATGAATTGATGTATTTATTGGATATTGGATCTGTCGGGACTGGCGGGGCTCGAACCCGCAGCTTCCGCCTTGACAGGGCGGTGCTCTGACCAATTGAACTACAATCCCAGGGAAATAAGGGATCTAGCAGAAAATTTGATTCTTTTTTATCTTCGTCTGGGGTATTTCTGAAGGACAAGGGGGTTTATACCATCTCATGGTAGATTGGCTAATTTTTGGGTCGAGCTGGATTTGAACCAGCGTAGACATATTGCCAACGAATTTACAGTCCGTCCCCATTAACCGCTCGGGCATCGACCCAGGAAGAATCCATTTTAGGCTTATTGGTAATCCATGATCAATTTCCTTTCCTAGTACCCTACCCCCAGGGGAATTCGAATCCCCGCTGCCTCCTTGAAAGAGAGATGTCCTAAACCACTAGACGATGGGGGCCGACTTGCCCAACCGCTCTCATACTATGATCATAGTATGATCAGTTTTTTGAAATTGTCAATATAATGGAATGATTAGATCCGAGGGATCTTTCCGTTTTTCAGAATTGTATATAATTTTTGGATTCGTCATTCATATTCATGAATTGTTCATTAGAATCGGCATTCTCTATCATTCTCTATATAAATCTACTAAAATATATCTAGTAAACAAGATCAAGAAGTTATCAAAAATTTTCTCTAAGACTTTAGTTCAAGGGTACAAGTAGAATCTCTTCATCACATGATTCGATGAAATATCTTGAAATTTCTTTTATGTCGAACAAGTGCATTTTGTTTTGATAGGGATCATCTCAATAAAAGAAATGAAATTAGGGCCGGTCTTGAAACAATTCATTTTACCCTAGACTTGCTAGGCAAATCCATTTGATTATTCAAAAATCAGCGACTAGCCACTATAAGTCTACTGCATATACTTGTGTATATAATATATGTACATATAGAGATTTTATTTACATAGTGACTCGTTCGGGAATTAAATCAAATAAGCCCTTTTAACTCAGTGGTAGAGTAACGCCATGGTAAGGCGTAAGTCATCGGTTCAAATCCGATAAGGGGCTTTTCTTTTTTTCATAAAAGTCCAGTCATAGTATTCAGAAAATAGAGATATTTTTTTGTATTCCAAATACAAAAGGAATTAACCGGATAATACGTTATCATTATACTGAGTTAGAGTCTATTCTAGTTAGAAAGTGGAACATTTGTTCGGTAAATATTCATTATGATGAATAATCATAAGCCGCCTCTTGAATCACCAAAGATCCCTATTTTCCATTATACCAATCCAATCCATTGGAAAGATTCGAAATCAACAAAAGAAAAAGTAAGTGGACCTGACCCATTTAATTATGACTATATCCGCTATTCTGATATTCAAATTCGCTAGAGATTAAATTTGAATTAGAACAGTTGACCCACCTCTTTGAATTTCATTTCTTTGGACTTGGAAAGACTTTGTCGATATTTCCGATTCACTCTTCTTGTTCCTAGATTTGCTATGGGAATAAATTGTTATTCCCTTCCTCTACAGAGAAACCTTTCTTCCAAGTCACAAGATAAGAGCCATTTCCACTATCTT